TCTTGGTCCTGAATATCAGAATAGGACGAACGAACCGGCCTCCGCGGATATCTTTGCTTCGGAACAAAACCCTGCAATCAAATAGATTGTCCCAAGGGCGCCATATTCTAGGAGCCCAAGTTATGCTATTGAAAATTCGTTCCTCTAGCAGTTCCGGTTTGACCATTCCGTTCCCTTTTTCAAACTCCACTTCTTTTCATATAGCAATCCCTGATCAAAGAGAGAACAATATCCATTTCAAAACATTTCTAACGGATTCCTTGGTTCGGACCGACGAAGTAATGGCACTCGATTATTATCAACCTGACTGCAATCTTTTTCTGTCGGTAAGGATTGCACCAGAGCACCTTCTACTTCTAATAGGCCATGAACTATAGATAGAGAAGAATCATTCTGAGCGAGTCCATAAGAAGCGACCCACTTTTTTTCATCGGTTCCGGGGGAAGACCAAAGATCTTGCGCGACCGGTCCGCCAGAAAAACTCAAAAGAGAAAGAAGTCTCGTTAATCTCTTCATGCTCGTTCCAAGTTCGAAGTACCCTTTGGCCAAAGAAAAACCCGCTTCCTGACACGATTGCCTCTTTATCTTTATATAGATAGATTCTATGGGGTTATTACTTAGAAGTCTATTTTGTACAAGAGCCCCTCCTATCTGATAGAAAAGGGTCCCATGATCCCGAGCCGGTCTTACCTTGGCTCGCAAACCCCAAGTTTGTCTATGAAGAGCCAATCTAATTGTATTAGTTTCTATAATGGATTTCTTATGTGGAATACTAATGGATAGGGCCTCGTTGCTAAGTGCTACAAGATCTAGTGCACTGGAACTCGTGGTTATGGACCCGAATCCTTTAGTATGGAACATTGTCTTTTCCAAGTAAAAACCCCTAGTATATGAAAGAATGAAAAGGTGCTTTCGTTCTTGTGGAATAAGAAGCCCTCGTACCTTAATGAAAGGAAAATAGGAATTTTTCGTTAGGTATTTGACCAAATAGGATCGTCCAGTTCCTATAGAACCTATCACTAAAATACCCGATAGGGCTAAGCGGAACGAAAAGGGTTTTCCATGAGATGGTAAATGAAAACGATTAGCCCCACACGAGGTTTGGGAATAAGTGATTGTCTGATAATGAGCAAGGAATATACGTCTTTCTGCTAAAGAGGATCTATTAAACTCATAATTCATTAGATCCTTGTTATCAATGTCAACTAGGTATCATAAGTAAATGGATCCCGGTTGTTCAATCCTTTGATAACCAAGGTCATTCTTTGCTAAAGAGAAATGATCACTATGAGTCAGACTCAATAGAATTGGATCCATTCCAAATAGCGAGAATTAGGATTCTTGATCCCTCTCAATCTCTCTTTCAATTCGAGGATCCAGAGAGGTGTTTTCATAGTCATCTCCGAATATTTGCCATCTCCGAATATTTTCGATTTCATTTTTCTATGATATGTCTTTCTATATGAAAATGGGTTATTTACGATGTACGATGATCCCTGTTAAGCATCCATGGCTGAATGGTTAAAGCGCCCAACTCATAATTGGTAAATTTGCGGGTTCAATTCCTGCTGGATGCACGCGAACGGGAACGTTCCATAAGTCTATTGGAACTGGCTCTCTATCCATGGAATCTCATCCATCATCCATACATAACGAATTGGTATGGTATATTCATACCATAACATAAGAACAATAAGAACTCGAATTCTTATCGATACTGGAACTCAGAGCATAGGAGGGAAAGTCGATTTATGGATGGAATCAAATACGCAGTATTTACAGAAAAAAGTCTTCGTTTATTGGGAAAGAATCAATATACTTTTAATGTCGAATCGGGATTCACTAAGACAGAAATAAAGCATTGGGTCGAACTCTTCTTTGGTGTTAAGGTAGTAGCTGTGAATAGCCATCGACTACCCGGAAAGGGTAGAAGAATGGGACCTATTCTGGGACATACAATGCATTACAGACGTATGATCATTACCCTTCAACCGGGTTATTCTATTCCACTTCTAGATAGAGAAAAAAACTAAAGGAGAATACTTAATAATACGGCGAAACATTTATACAAAACACCTATCCCGAGCACACGCAAGGGAACCGTAGACAGGCAAGTGAAATCCAATCCACGAAATAATTTGATCCATGGACGGCACCGTTGTGGTAAAGGTCGTAATTCCAGAGGAATCATTACCGCAAGGCATAGAGGGGGAGGTCATAAGCGCCTATACCGTAAAATCGATTTTCGACGGAATCAAAAAGACATATCTGGTAGAATCGTAACCATAGAATACGACCCTAATCGAAATGCATACATTTGTCTCATACACTATGGGGATGGTGAGAAGAGATATATTTTACATCCCAGAGGGGCTCTAATTGGAGATACTATTGTTTCTGGTACAAAAGTTCCTATATCAATGGGAAATGCCCTACCTTTGAGTGCGGTTTGAACTATTGATTTACGTAATTGGAAGTAACCAATTAGGTTTACGACGAAACCTAGAAATCGATCACTGATCCAATTTGACTACCTCTACGGGATAGACCTCAACAGAAAACTGTTGAGTAACGGCAGCAAGTGATTGAGTTCAGTAGTTCCTCATAGAAAATTATTGACTCTAGAGATATGGTAATATGGAGAAGACAAAATTGTTTGAAGCACGCACAGAACCGGAAGCGCCCCTTGTTTCAAAGAGAGGAGGACGGGTTATTCACATTTAATTTGATGGTCAGAGGCGAATTGAAAGCTAAGCAGTGGTAATTAAGACCCCCCGGGGAAAATAGGGATGTCTCCTACGTTACCCATAATATGTGGAAGTATCGACGTAATTTCATAGAGTCATTCGATCTGAATGCTACATGAAGAACATAAGCCAGATGACGGAACGCGGAGACCTAGGATGTAGAAGATCATAACATGAGCGATTCGGCAGATTTGGATTCCTTTCCTATATATCCACTCATGTGGTACTTCATCATACGATTCATATAAGATCCATCTGTCTAGAGATCGTCATATACATCTAGAAAGCTGTATGCTTTGGAAGAAGCTTGTACAGTTTGGGAAGGGGTTTTTTGAGAGAAAAGAAGAATCTACTTCAACCGATATGCCCTTAGGCACGGCCATACATAACATAGAAATCACACGTGGAAGGGGTGGGCAATTAGCTAGAGCAGCAGGTGCTGTAGCGAAACTGATTGCAAAAGAGGGTAAATCGGCCACTTTAAGATTACCATCTGGGGAGGTCCGTTTGGTATCCCAAAATTGCTTAGCAACAGTCGGACAAGTGGGTAATGTTGGGGTGAACCAAAAAAGTTTGGGTAGAGCCGGATCTAAGTGTTGGCTAGGTAAACGCCCCGTAGTAAGAGGGGTAGTTATGAACCCTGTGGACCACCCCCATGGGGGCGGTGAAGGGAAAGCCCCCATTGGTAGAAAAAAACCCACAACCCCTTGGGGTTATCCTGCGCTTGGAAGAAGAACTAGGAAAAGGAAAAAATATAGTGATAGTTTTATTCTTCGTCGCCGTAAGTAAATACGTAACTAGGAATATGGAAAATTGCATTTTTGGAATTTGCAATAATGCGATGGGCGAACGACGGGAATTGAACCCGCGCATGGTGGATTCACAATCCACTGCCTTGATCCACTTGGCTACATCCGCCCCTTATCCAGCTAAAGGATTTTTCTCTTTTTTCCATTCATCATTATTCTATTTATTCTGACCTCTATACTTCGATCGAGATATTGGACATAGAATGCCACTCTTTAAAATGGAAAAAAGGAGTAATCAGCTGTGACACGAAAAAAAACGAATCCTTTTGTAGCTCATCATTTATTGGCAAAAATCGAAAAGGTCAATATGAAGGAGGAGAAAGAAACAATAGTAACGTGGTCCCGGGCATCTAGCATTCTACCCGCAATGGTTGGCCATACAATCGCGATTCATAATGGAAAGGAACATATACCTATTTACATAACAAATCCTATGGTAGGTCGCAAATTGGGGGAATTCGTGCCTACTCGGCATTTCACGAGTTATGAAAGTGCAAGAAAAGATACTAAATCTCGTCGTTAACTGAATTCAGAATAGAAAGATTCAAAATAAAAAAAACAAAGGTAGGCGGGGAATAACCTTATTTATGACAAGTTTCAAACTGGTAAAGTATACCCCTAGGATAAAGAAGAAGAAGAGTGGGCTAAGGAAACTCGCAAGGAAAGTTCCAACCGATCGTCTACTTAAGTTCGAACGGGTTTTCAAAGCACAAAAACGCATCCATATGTCTGTTTTCAAAGCACAAAGAGTTCTTGATGAGATTCGCTGGCGTTACTACGAGGAAACTGTTATGATACTGAACCTCATGCCTTATCGAGCATCTTATCCCATCCTAAAGTTGGTTTATTCGGCAGCAGCAAATGCTACTCATTACAGGGATTTCGACAAAGCGAATTTATTCATCACTAAAGCCGAAGTCAGTAGGAGTACTATCATGAAAAAATTCAGACCTCGAGCTCGAGGACGTAGTTCTCCCATAAAAAAAACCATGTGTCATATAACAATTGTACTAAATATAGTAAAGAAATCTAAATAATCTTTAGATCCATCTTAGATTTCGATTCTCAGTAAAAAAAAAAATAGAATAGAAAAATATGGGACAAAAAATAAATCCACTCGGTTTCAGACTTGGTACAACCCAAAATCACCATTCCTTTTGGTTCGCACAACCAAAAAATTATTCTGAAGGTCTACAGGAAGATAAAAAAATACGGAATTGTATCAAGAACTATATACAAAAGAATAGGAAAAAAGGCTCGAATAGAAAAATAGAATCAGACTCAAGTTCCGAAGTAATTACACATAATAGAAAAATGGACTCAGGCTCAAGTTCTGAAGTAATTACACGTATAGAAATTCAAAAAGAAATCGATACGATCCACGTCATAATCCATATTGGATTCCCCAATTTATTAAAGAAAAAAGGAGCAATCGAAGAATTAGAGAAAGATCTACAAAAGGAAGTTAATTCTGTAAACCAGAGACTTAATATTGCTATTGAAAAAGTTAAAGAACCTTATAGACAACCTAACATTCTTGCAGAATATATAGCTTTCCAATTAAAAAATAGAGTTTCATTCCGAAAGGCAATGAAAAAAGCCATTGAATTAACTAAAAAAGCAGATATAAGGGGGGTAAAAGTAAAAATTGCAGGTCGTCTCGCAGGGAAAGAAATTGCACGTGCCGAATGCATCAAAAAGGGTAGACTTCCCCTCCAAACAATTCGCGCTAAAATTGATTATTGCTGCTATCCAATTCGAACTATCTATGGAGTATTAGGTGTAAAAATTTGGATATTCGTAGACGAAGAATAACTAGCCTTGTCTTCTCATTCTGTTCAGTGATAGAATAAAAAAAGACAAGAGCCTTATTTTTCCTGAAATCCCTGAAAAAAAAGAAGAAATTCTACCTCTTTCTATAAGATTTAATGAAAATTGATAAATCTTTTAATATAATTGCTATGCTTAGTGTGTGACTCGTTAGTTTTTTCTTTAGAGTCAAAAATGGAGATTCAAAAAAAATTGACTGAACCCTACTATAAATAGAAAAAGAAAAAACTTAGTAATTATAGAAAATTAACTAATAACCAACCTATTGCTTCGTATTGTCGAGATCCTAACTAAGAAACAGTCACTATATGAATAAATACATCTATCATAAATGAGTAGATCTATCATATAGTTGTAGCAACTGCAATTTTTTCTCTAAAAAAGAAAACGGATTCTAGGTTGTGAAGCAAAACTAAAGGGATGTGGATAAAAGGAGGGATGATAGAAAGAAGGAAGAAGAATAAGAAAGATATAGGATTCCAATATGTATGGTCTATGAGTTACATCATAAAAGGCAATGTGATAAAGCATCAATATAATAAAAATAACAGAGAATTCGAAATCGTAACTTGAAACAAAAAATAGAAATTTTAAGCAATAATAAAATAAAGAGCGGCCCGGGTTAATAAAACTGAGAAAATTGACTCGGAAAGAAATTTTTGGAAAGCTCCATTGTGGGATTCAGACCTAACCATTAAAGGAGAAGTAGTGGGAACGACAGAACCTATGACTGCATAGGATTTTATTGAAAAGAATCCTAAGACTTCATTGGGTGGGATGGCGGAACAAACCAAAAAAATTGCCTTATTTGGTAAGGTTATAAATTAACAAATAAGACAGGAAAGAGTAAATATTCGCCCGCGAAATCTTTATTGAATTAGAATACTTTCCCGCGATTCAATAAGAGTCAAAATAAGGAGATTTTTTTTTAAGAAAGATTACATTATCTATAAATATAGAATATAGATAAATAGACACACACATCTAGATATATTCTAGATCTTCTTTCTTGACTATATATTTTTCTATTTTAACAAATTCAATATTCAATATTAAAAAAACCCTAACTTTTTCTATTATCTACTAACTTTTTCTATTATCTATTAATGTGCATCTATCCATAATATTCCAAAATATTATGGAATTAGAGAAATTTGCACGCTTTCTCATTTCATTCGCGAGGAGCTGGATGAGAAGAAACTCTCATGTCCAGTTTTGCAGTAGAGATGGAACTAAGAAAGAACCATCGACTATAACCCCAAAAGAACCAGATTTCGTAAACAACATAGAGGAAGAATGAAGGGAAAATCCTGCCGAGGCAATCATATTTGTTTTGGTAGATATGCTCTGCAAGCACTTGAACCCGCTTGGATCACGTCGAGACAGATAGAAGCAGGACGAAGAGCAATGACACGATATGCACGTCGTGGTGGAAAAATATGGGTACGTATATTTCCCGACAAACCGGTTACACTAAGACCCACGGAAACACGTATGGGCTCAGGAAAGGGATCCCCCGAATATTGGGTAGCCGTTGTTAAACCAGGTCGAATACTTTATGAAATGGGCGGAGTATCCGAAACTGTAGCTAGAGCAGCTATCTCCATAGCTGCCAGTAAAATGCCCATACGAAGTCAATTTCTTCGATTAGAGATATAGCATCCCAAAAAAGGAGTATTGAAGATAAAAAAAACCAGGTTTTTTTATGGATGGACAATATTTCTTTCATCCTTTTGCATAGAAATAACAAATTGAAATCAAAATAATATGATTCAACCTCAGACCCTTTTAAATGTAGCAGATAACAGTGGAGCTCGAAAATTGATGTGTATTCGAGTCATAGGAGCTGCTAGTAATCAGCGATATGCTCGTATTGGTGATGTTATTGTTGCTGTAATCAAAGACGCAGTGCCCCAAATGCCTCTAGAAAGATCCGAAGTAATTCGAGCTGTAATTGTACGTACATGTAAAGAGTTCAAATGCGAAGACGGTATAATAATACGCTATGATGACAATGCAGCGGTTATCATTGATCAAAAAGGAAATCCAAAAGGAACTCGAGTTTTTGGCGCGATCGCCGAGGAATTGAGAGAATTGAATTTTACTAAAATAGTTTCATTAGCTCCTGAAGTATTATAAATACTAGTAGGCGAGATATAGATCAAAGAAAAAATTAGTAGATTATGTCTCACGTATATGCTTTAAAATCCAAAAGTAAAAGAAAAAAAAAGAAAACATGTTGATTATAGAAAAATTAGGAGGAACCTAGAATTAGAGTCTTATGGGCAAGGACACTATTGCTGATTTACTAACCTCTATAAGAAACGCAGACATGAATAAAAAAGGAACAGTTCGAGTAGTATCTACAAATATTACCGAAAACATTGTTAAAATACTTCTACGAGAGGGTTTTATTGAAAGTGTTCGGAAACATCAGGAAAGTAACAGATATTTCTTGGTTTCAACTTTGCGATATCAAAAGAGAAAGACTAGAAAAGGAATATATAGAACTAGAACCTTTTTAAAGCGTATCAGCCGACCCGGCTTACGAATTTTTGCCAACTATCAAGGAATTCCTAAAGTTTTGGGCGGAATGGGAATTGCTATTCTTTCTACTTCTCGAGGTATAATGACAGATCGAGAAGCTCGACTAAACAGAATTGGGGGAGAAGTCTTATGTTATATATGGTAATCGCCCCTCCTATAGTACTCGAATTCTATCTCGAACTTCCTATTTTTCAAATAAAAAAAAACGTTGTATTTTTATTTGAAAATCAAAATAGAAAAATAGGGAAAAAAAAATATGACAGAAAAAAAAAATAGGAGAGAAAAAAAAAAACCGAGAGAAGCAAAAGTCACTTTCGAAGGTTTAGTTACGGAAGCCCTACCCAACGGAATGTTCCGCGTTCGCCTAGAGAATGACACCATCATCCTGGGCTATATTTCAGGAAAGATCCGGTCTAGTTCTATACGAATACTGATGGGGGATAGGGTCAAAATTGAAGTAAGTCGTTATGATTCAAGCAAAGGACGTATAATTTATAGACTTCCCCATAAGGATTCGAAGCGTACCGAAGACTCGAAGGATACCGAAGATTTGAAGGATACCGAAGATTTGAAGGATACCAAAGATTCAAAGGATTAGGTTTTTCTTTTTTCTAGGGTAATAAATTCAAAGTTCCAAAATTCAAGCGAAGAGACTCATTTTTTCCCAAAGATTAGATTCATAGTTTAAGAAAGGAATACGGAAATATGAAAATAAGAGCTTCCGTTCGTAAAATTTGTACAAAATGTCGACTGATTCGTAGGCGTGGACGAATTAGAGTCATTTGTTCCAATCCGAAGCATAAACAAAGGCAGGGGTAATCTTTCGAAAAAGAACTTTACTTTCTAAAAAGTAAAAAAAGTACCCGCGGAAACGTCCAAATTCCAAATAAAATAATTAATAATTAAAGTAAAGGATATATTTTACCCTGAAACGGATATCTTTGTATCTTTTTTTCTTTTTGTTATTTCTAACTCATATTTATGAGATAATAAAATATGACAAAAGCTATACCAAAAATTGGTTCACGTAGGAGAGTGCGTATTGGTTTGCGTAGGAATGCGCGTTTTAGTTTACGGAAAAGTGCACGTAGAATAACAAAAGGAGTTATTCATGTTCAAGCTAGTTTCAACAATACCATTATAACTGTTACAGACCCGCAAGGTCGGGTGGTTTTCTGGTCCTCCGCGGGTACTTGTGGATTCAAAAGCTCAAGAAAAGCATCACCTTATGCTGGTCAAAGAACAGCAGTAGATGCTATTCGTACAGTGGGTTTGCAACGAGCAGAAGTTATGGTAAAGGGTGCTGGTAGTGGAAGAGATGCCGCATTACGAGCCATTGCTAAAAGTGGTGTACGATTAAGTTGTATACGCGATGTAACACCTATGCCGCATAATGGATGTCGACCTCCTAAAAAAAGACGTCTGTAAAAGAATTAAAACGCTTTCAAGAGAAATAAACGATTCAATGATCAAATAATAATACTAGTCTATTATGGTTCGAGAGGAGGTAGCAGGATCCACTCAAACACTACAGTGGAAGTGTGTTGAATCAAGAGTAGATAGTAAGCGTCTTTATTATGGTCGTTTCATTTTGTCCCCGCTTAGAAAAGGTCAAGCGGATACCGTCGGTATTGCCTTGCGAAGAGCTTTACTTGGAGAAATAGAAGGAACATGTATCACACGTGCAAAATTTGGAAGCGTGCCACACGAATATTCTACAATAGCTGGTATTGAAGAATCCGTACAAGAAATTTTACTAAATTTGAAAGAAATTGTATTGAGAAGTAATCTCTATGGAGTTAGAGACGCATCAATTTGCGTCAAAGGTCCTAGATACATAACTGCTCAAGATATCATCTTACCACCTTCCGTAGAGATCGTTGATACGGCACAACCTATAGCTAACTTGACAGAGCCCATTGATTTCTGTATTGAGTTACAGATCAAGAGAGATCGCGGATATCACACGGAACTCAGAAAGAACTCTCAAGATGGAAGTTATCCCATAGATGCTGTATCCATGCCTGTTCGAAATGTGAATTATAGTATTTTTTCTTGTGGGAATGGAAATGAAAAACACGAGATACTTTTTCTAGAAATATGGACGAATGGAAGTTTAACCCCTAAGGAAGCGCTTTATGAGGCTTCTCGTAATTTGATTGATTTATTTCTTCCTTTTCTACACGCGGAGGAAGAGGGCACTAGTTTCGAAGAAAATAAAAACAGGTTTACTCCACCCCTTTTAACCTTTCAAAAAAGATTAACTAATCTAAAGAAAAACAAAAAAGGAATTCCATTGAATTGCATTTTTATTGATCAATTAGAATTGCCTTCTAGAACGTATAATTGTCTCAAAAGGGCCAATATACATACACTATTGGACCTTTTGAGTAAGACTGAAGAAGATCTTATGAGAATTGACAGTTTTCGTATGGAAGATGGAAAACAGATATGGGACACTCTAGAGAAGCATCTCCCAATCGATTTACCTAAGAATAAGTTCTCGTTTTAAATCCATTGCAATTTTTTCCTCTTCTTCTTTTTCGAGTTAGAATAAAAAGAAAAAAGAAAACAATTTTGCATCTTTGGCACAATCTATATTTTCGCGAAATGGATCATAATAAAATGGATTTTAGGTATCTAGGGAAGATTCACTTGGAAGTAACTATTTCCTAGATACCCATGCACGGTACTTCACGGTTGAATGAATCAACCTGAAAAATCCCTAAAAAAGACCTAAAGTTAAGGATTTTTCAATGGGTAATGTTGCTCCAATACCTAACCAAAGAGCTACTGCAGTACCGATTAAAAAAACGGTCGTAGCTACTGGGCGACGAAATGGATTTTGGAATTTATTGACATTCTCTAGAAAGGGTACTGTCAATAAGCCCGTTGGGACAGAAACCATTAAGAGAACGCCCAATAACTTATTGGGTACTGTACGGAGTATTTGAAAGACGGGAAAGAAGTACCACTCGGGTAATATTTCCAGAGGAGTTGCAAACGGATCCGCCGGTTCACCAATCATTGACGGCTCGAGAACCGCTAAACCTACATTACATGCAATAGTACCTAGAATTACTACTGGAAAAATATATAAAAGATCGTTGGGCCACGCGGGTTCCCCGTAATAATTATGTCCCATCCCTTTAGCTAATTTTGCTCTTAATACAGGATCATTTAAGTCAGGTTTCTTTGTTATTGGGATAGGTGAATTCTTTAGGATCCATCCCCCAAAGGAACCGGACATGAGAATTTTTCATCATCCGGCTCGAGCAAGAATGAAAGAAAAAAGACCGTGGAAGATCCATAATAGAATAAGGTATATAATGACTCAATGACTCTAGGTAAGAAAAGCTTTATCAGATTCTCTTTTCCGAAGTTGCACCTACAACTACTTATTGAAAAGAATCTTATTCTTATGGGTAAATGCTCAATATCCAAGTTGGCTTGCAAATTTGATCATGATCAATTGCTTTGTGGATTGTCTCATGTCTCTTGATTAGTTGGTGTTTATCCCCTCAATATCGCAAGTTTCTTACGTCCAAACAAAGTATTTACTTGTTACTAATAAAAAATCAAAAAGTCTAGCCTACGTTCTTCTTTAGATACCTTCTTTTACTCCGATAGTATTGCGGATCGCAATCGATGCAAAGAAAATGAATGCATTTCCATACTATAATAAAAAAAGTAAGTGTAATAAATAGAGAATTGGATCATGTCACATGACTTATTCTATTTCCACTCTATGGGATCTTACGGAGCCTGTTCATGGATGACATGGTTGGGGTATGATCATAGAAAATATTCTCCTCAAGTGAACCAGCCTATCCTTCCTAGATAGGGGACTTACGTGTTGATTGGATGCGGAGACACCTTTGGTTGTGAATTCTAATGTGGCAGATCCAATTCTTTATCTGCATGGCCAAATCAATAATTCAAGTCACACACTCCCATAATCCGCCTTATTTTCTTTCATAAAATGAACTTCAACTATTTGTATCAAAATACTTCGGAGTTGAAGAAAAGTATCCAAATGACATGTCTTATTTTACAATAACCCATGTTTGTAGCAATGAAATACCACAACCTACCCGATATGATATATGAAAATTCGAATTATCTTTCTCTATGATATGGCTTCCCTATAAAGGACCCGAAATACCTTGCTTACGTATCATTGGAAAGTGCATTAACATAAATACGGCAGTAAGCAGAGGCAGTACAAAGGTATGTAAACTATAAAAACGAGTCAAAGTGGATTGGCCCACACTAGCACTTCCACGTAATAACTCCACTAAAGGCGATCCTATTACCGGAATCGCTTCAGGTACACCTGTCACAATTTTGACTGCCCAATAACCAATTTGATCCCAAGGCAAAGAATAACCAGTTACACCAAACGATGCAGTCAATACACCCAAAACCACACCTGTCACCCAAGTTAATTCGCGGGGTTTTTTAAATCCACCTGTGAGATACACACGAAATACGTGCAGGATCATCATTAGAACCATCATACTTGCTGACCATCGATGAACTGATCGGATTAACCAACCAAAGTTGGCCTCGGTCATTATGTATTGAACCGAGGAAAAAGCCTCTGTAACGGTTGGGCGGTAGTAAAAAGTCATAGCAAAACCGGTAGCGACTTGTACTAGAAAACAAGTAAGTGTAATTCCCCCTAAACAATAAAATATGTTGACATGAGGAGGAACATATTTACTAGTTATATCATCTGCAATTGCCTGAATCTCAAGACGTTCCTCAAACCAATCATATACTTTATTGAGATAGGTAACTAACCCGAGTCCCCCTCCGAGAACCGTATATGAAAATTTCATCTCGTACGGCTCAAGCAGAAACACACAAATTTTCAACGGATATTAGAAAAAAAGGTTCAAAACTTCATCAGCCACTGGATTGGGTCGATTTGCCTTGAAGATATGAAATAAGAAAAATCCAGAACTTATTCTTTGTGATGATAATGCCAAAAAATCTCAAGTTGGCTCATCTGTCTTTCTTTCTTTCCCTTATGTTGGTCATTAGAGGCTTCTTGACTTTTCTCTTCCCTATTTTGGATTTCCTTTTTTTTTTTTTGCGTAATGCAGATTTACTCTTGTTTTACTAGTAAATAAATAAAGCAAAAATTCTAGTAGTTTTCTGATAGAAATTATCTTGTTGCGATCCTATGAATCAGTTCAATTAAAACCTTAGATTCATACTAGAGCCACGATGATTGAGTCTCAAGCTAACCAAAAGGCAAGGGTTCTTCGAATAAGAACCGCTTGATGATCATTTATTGAATCCGTGTAATAACTCGACAAAATCGAGAGAAAAAAAAGTTGTCTTTTGGGCAAACAAAATTGGAAGGAAGAAAATTTCTTTTTTTTATTAAAAACTACTTGAATTTTTTTCAGTCTGGTTGCGAGGTCTGAATAGTGAGTATGAATCATAGTTCCATTTTTTTTCTTGATCCACTCTATCTATTTCGTGTTCCAGATACTAGAATAAAAAATATCCGACGAATTAGAATCATCTTGATAGAGATAACAGGCCCTTTCTATGTATTATCAATAGGATCCATTCTAACAAGTCACACACTCATATTCCAGAGATACCAAAACAAAAAAATTCCACGGTCGAACTACCAGAATGTCTAGAAATGTATAGCTTAAAGTAGAAAGGCTTTTTTGGATGGAAAAACAATGACTTCGTAGTTTTAGTTAGTAGAAACCTAATTCATTAAAATTCCGTCCAGTAAAACAGAAGAATTATAAATTTCTAAAATGATAGATAGGAATATCGCGAATAAAGCCATTGCGACCCCCATAAAAGGAGTAGTCCCCCAACCCGGAGCTACTTTCCCATATTCCGAATTCAAGGGTTTCAATAAACTACCTACGCGAGTTCGTCTTGGCCCAGGTCTAGAACTATCTTCAACGGTTTGTGTAGCCATAAATTCTATTTAATCATTGGTGTTGACTTTGTATACTATTCCGTTGTAGTTGTAAATACAAGATCTTTTCGTGTATCCATTGTAATCTTGAAATTCTATAAAAATGGAAACAGCAACTTTAGTCGCCATCTCCATATCTGGTTTACTTGTAAGCTTTACTGGGTATGCCTTATATACCGCGTTTGGGCAACCCTCTCAACAATTAAGAGATCCATTCGAAGAACACGGGGACTAATTGAAGTAAGAAGTCTCCCCATCTGGGAGACTTCTTACTTCAATGAAATTATTTCATTTTTTTAGTCGGAACCTTAGGTGGTTCTCGGAAGAAGATAGCGAAAAAAATTATCCCTAAAGTCGAAACTAAAAGGAACGTATAAACCAATGCTTCCATAGATTCGATGGTGGTTTATTTACAATTATAACTTCCACACCTATTCATTTGTCATTTGGGATCTTTTCCCATATAAAGATAAAGAAAGAAAAAGAGTCAAAGAAAGGATGGGAGATGTTTCCCATGTCAAATCAAAAAAGAGAGATGAAAGATACCATAGCAATGTGGTATCAGACTGCTTGTCTCCTTGTAGTTGGATCTCCAACTTTTTGGAATGTTCCAAATTCCACTTGAGCATCCAAGTCTGGATCAATACCAGCAAAAACATCTCGGAACAAGGTTCTAGCGCCATGCCAAATGTGTCCAAAAAAGAAGAGCAAAGCAAAGGTAGCATGACCAAAAGTGAACCAACCCCTTGGACTGCTGCGAAAAACACCATCCGATTTCAAAGTAGCCCGATCTAATTCAAAAATTTCCCCTAATTGGGAACGCCTCGCATATTTTTTTACAGTAGCAGGATCAGAATAACTTACTCCATTAAGTTCGCCACCATAGAACTCCACCGTTACACCTACTTGTTCAACACTATATTTTGATTCTGCTCTTCTAAAAGGAACGTCCGCTCTCACAATTCCCTCTTCATCTACCAAAACAACCGGAAATGTTTCAAAAAAAGTAGGCATACGGCGTACAAAAAGCTCGCGTCCTTCTTTATCTCTAAAGACGGGATGTCCTAACCATCCAACAGCTATTCCATCCCCGTTGTCCATTGAGCCTGCTCTGAATAATCCCCCCTTTGCCGGATTATTACCAATATAATCATAAAAGGCTAATTTTTCGGGAATTTTAGACCAAGCTTCTGATAAACTAAGATTTTCGGCTAACCCATCGCTAACTCTTCGATATATTTCTTGCTGAAAGTATCCCTGATCCCACTGATAACGAGTAGGCCCAAATAATTCGATTGGGGTAGTTGCTGACCCATACCACATAGTTCCGGCAACTACGAAAGCTGCAAAAAAAACAGCAGCGATACTACTGGAAAGTACAGTTTCAATATTGCCCATACGTAATCCTTTGTATAGACGTTGAGGCGGACGGACACTAAGATGGAATAGGCCCGCTAATATGCCCAATGTACCCGCAGCAATATGATGAGAAGCTATTCCCCCCGGAACAAAAGGATCAAAACCTTCTACACCCCACGCTGGATTTACAGCTTGTACTTTTCCAGTTAGTCCATAAGGATCGGACACCCATATCCCAGGACCATACAAACCCGTTACATGAAATGCGCCAAAGCCAAAGCAAGCCACCCCTGCAAGAAATAAATGAATTCCAAAGATCTTGGGCAAATCCAAAGAGGGTTTTCCTGTCCGCTCATCACAGAATATTTCTAGGTCCCAATATACCCAATGCCAGATAGCTGCCAAGAAACACAAGCCAGAAAACACAATATGCGCACCTGCCACACCTTCATAACTCCAAATACCCGGATTCGTTACAGTTCCTCCTGAAATACTCCAACCACCCCACGAATTGGTTATTCCTAAACGAGTCATGAAGGGAATGACGAACATACCTTGTCTCCACATTGGATCCAGAACAGGATCAGAGGGATCAAAAACCGCTAATTCATATAAAGCCATCGAGCCGGCCCAACCAGAAACTAAAGCTGTGTGCATTATATGCACCGAAAGCAATCGACCCGGATCATTCAATACAACAGTATGAACACGATACCAAGGCAAACCCATGGAAATACCCCTTTAGCAAAGAAAAATAGACACGATGTCGCTTTATTTTATCGCATTGGAAAAGACTATCCATATCCTATGTACCTAACCCCTCTAGGGAGATTCTGTGTCAGAAAGCGTGAATATTTATTTTATTCCATTAAAAATAAGAAGCCAATTCTGTTCGTAAGAAGAAAGAGAAGCAGATCTATTCTATACTCGATAAGTGCCAATATGCAATGGGTAGCTTGGCCTATTTGGAAAAAACGAAGAATAGATCCCTATCCCTCTTTGTTTATCATTCCAATCACCGATTCCTTTTTCTTTCTGTCTTACCTTCCTTATATGTATTATTTCAATCTACGTATTAATAGAATCTATAGTATTCATATAGAATAAGAAAAAAAAAAATGAAGACAATAAACTGCGGATTCTTTCTTTCTCTTCCATTCTTACGTTTCCATATTAAAGTGTAGTTTTCTTACTTAAATTTAATAATATTAATCTAATATGCCCATTGGTGTTCCAAAAGTACCTTACCGGATTCCCGGAGATGAAGAAGCGACTTGGGTTGACTTATACAATGTTATGTATCGAGAAAGGACACTTTTTTTAGGTCAAGAGATTCGTTGCGAGGTCACGAATCATATTACAGGTCTCATGGTATATCTCAGTATAGAAGATGGAATTAGCGATATTTTTTTGTTTATAAACTCCCCCGGCGGGTGGCTAATCTCAGGAATGGCGATTTTTGATACGATGCAAACGGTGACACCAGATATATATACAATATGCCTCGGAATGGCTGCGTCCATGGCATCCTTCATTCTGCTTGGAGGCGAACCCACCAAGCGTATAGCATTCCCTCACGCGAGGATTATGCTTCACCAACCTGCTAGTGCTTATTATCGGGCAAGGACACCAGAATTTTTACTAGAAGTGGAAGAGTTACACAAAGTTCGCGAAATGATCACAAGGGTTTATGCCCTAAGAACAGGCAAGCCTTTTTGGGTTGTATCCGAAGACATGGAAAGGGATGTTTTTATGTCAGCAGACGAAGCCAAAGCTTATGGACTTGTCGATATTGTAGGGGATGAAATGATTGACGAGCACTGCGATACTGATCCAGTGTGGTTTCCAGAAATGTTTAAGGATTGGTAGTGGCCGGATTTCTTGTAAATTTATTTCAAACCTAAATTCAGGTTTTCTGCGATTTAATAGAAAATAAAAATACTTCATGATGATCAATCATCAGGTTAAGATCGATCTAAACCAATCCTTTTTTTTCTATATACATACGACATGCCAACGGTTAAACAACTTATTAGAAATGCAAGACAGCCAATACGAAATGCTAGAAAATCACCCGCGCTTAAGGGATGTCCTCAGCGTCGAGGAACATGTGCTAGGGTGTATGTGCGACTCGTTCAGATCATGAGTTCAAACAAATAAGACAATTTTTGAAGTATCCATGATCGGTACCAATGAATAGGATAGAGCTTCTCTATCCTAGATTTCTATGGTATATGGAATTTCTGGTTTCCTTTGGTGCAAATCCAATCATCTAAATTGGAAATTAAGAAGCAATTCCCCCATTGGTAGAAAATGGTTATCCATTAAGCGGAGGAAATAGTAATAAAAAGAAAAAGGCTTATGCTCTTTTATCTTAAAAGAACGGACTAACAGGGTCAGCTACTTAGCCAACTTTCATAATTAAATGCCGTCACTGTATGGATAACTCTTATTGTGAAAAGAGCTATTTACTCTATAATGGATAGGTAGAGCCAAAGAATGTGAACTATACAAGTTCACAATACCTTTTGATGAAATGAAAGAAAGGGCTCCGGTGTATAGAGAGGGCCTCACCGTTTAAAAGGGAACCATAGAAACGATGGAACCCACTATTTTTTTGAGTATCGTTAGAATTTGTTATTTCTATGCGAAATAACTGAAGAGAATAGAATAAAAAATCGTGGTTGGGAAGGTTACAGTAGCAAAAGCCATTGGAATTCATATTTTATATATCGGAATAATTCGTTTTGTTATTAATGGGAAAAAGGATGGCTAAAAGAAGAGAAATCATTTGGTATTCATTAAGGTTAATTTGATTCAATGACCAGAGTTCCGCGAGGATATATAGCTCGGAGACGACGAACAAAAATGCGTTCATTTGCCTCAAACTTTAGAGGGGCTCATTTAAGACTTAATCGAATGATTACTCAACAAGTAAGAAGAGCTTTTGTTTCCTCTCATCGAGATAGAGGCAGGCAAAAGAGGGATTTTCGTCGTTTGTGGATCACTCGGATAAACGCAGCAACGCGGATATATAAAGTATTCGATAGTTATAGTAAATTAATACACAATCTGTACAAGAAGGAATTGATTCTTAATCGTAAAATGCTTGCACAAGTAGCTGTATCAAATCCAAATAATCTTTACACGATTTCCAATAAAATAAAGATCCTCAATTAAATGGATAAAAAAGTAATATACAGGAATAATTAAAACCGAATTCCCGGAGAGGGAACTCCGGGAAGATACAATAAATTAAGATTAAGTGGTAGGAATCAACGAGCATGTTGCAATAAATAAAAAAACTATTTATTCTTCCCCATTTTTCTTTCTTATAACAAACACAAGAATCAAAACTGGATTACTTTCTTTATATAGGTCTGGCCCTTTCGAATAAAACATCAACAATCGGAACTTAAGTTCCGATTGTTGTTTCTTAAATTCTGGTTGGAGTTTCTTAAGTTTCGATTGGAATTGAACTTTTGCGTTAATTGAGGAATATGTCTATTCTTTCTGGGTCTAGGACCAGTAATTATTGAAATTGACTGGGCTTGAAATTGCTTCTCATTCTCATAGTTACGAAATGGTAAGAAAGATAAAATACGAGCCTGTTTTATAGCAAGAGTAATTAATCGTTGTTGTTTCAAGGTTAATCTATTTATTCGTCTCGATAATATTTTTCCTTGTTCACTAATAAATCGATTAATTAAACTCATGTTTCTATAATCAATTCGATCCCCCGGGCCAATCCGAGGACGCCTACGAAAAGGTTGTTTGGATTTACGAAAAGTTTGCTTGGATTTACGAAAAGTTTGCTTGGATTTATGAAAAGTTTGCTTGGATTTATGAAAAGTTTGCTTAGATTTATGAAAAGGTTGTTTAGATGTATACATGATTTATTATTTATTTTAAAATTTGAAAAAAAAAATGGATTTCTTTATTTTATTAATTTTGGATCCAGAAGAAGTAGTCTTTCTTTGGTCCATATATTATTTGATTCATATTATTATTTGATTCATATATAGTATATGAATACCCTCTATACATATGAAATAATATCTACCTGAAATCAAATGAATTGATTTGTATTTTGTATTCTATCTATGTTCTATATATTAAATCTGTTCTTTGGAAAGATCGAACACACGATGCTCCTATTTTTTTATTTCGTCATGAGTCGTATGCTTGCGACAATAACGACAAAATTTTTTTAATTCTAATTGTCCGGGTGTATTGTGGCGATTCTTTTGAGTACTATATCTAGAAATCCCCGTCGATTCCTCATTGGCACCTTTTCGAACACAACTGATACATTCCAAAATAACTCTGATTCTAACACCTTTCCCCTTGGCCATGAACCTCCTTTCTTTTTTGGATTGACTTAACTTAATTCTTCTACTTATTCTGTTATTCTTCTATTTGGAATCCCAAGAAGAAGAATAAAATCCATTCGAATAAAAAATTTTTTAAATTCTTAAATTAAGTAATAAAAAATAGAGAAATAATTAAGGAATACAATCCTTGTCGAATTAGCAAGGATTTTGCTTCGAAATCCTTTCATTTAAGTAGCCAGCCCAGCCTCTTTCTATGCTCTGATTTCTGAGGCCTGACTTAGCTTGGATACCGCTTTTGATTGAATTTCTGTTTTCCAAAATGGGATTTGCCTAATTTTTCATGACTCTGAGGTTCAACCCAATCCATCTTTTCTTTCTTTTTCCTTCCTATACTAAAAAAAAAAAAGATTGAAAAAGGGAAAATTTGCGTCATGTCACGAAGAATTCCTCGCATAGCAATAACTATAATTAAAAAAAAGGGAATGACAAAGCATCTGGGAATAAACGATTAATTTCTATCAATAAACCTGCTAAAGCCCCAAACCATAGAGTACTTAGCACGGGCGCTACAGAGAGATATGTTTTTATATCCCGCATTGAAAATCCTCCTTCCTTATTGGAATACATATATGATCAGATACTCTTGCCCAAGATCATTTGTATTTCTTTTGTTTAGGCGAAATTCCTAACTAAAAAAACAAAATCAATATTCTATATATAGAATGAACGAATGAACGGTATAGACGAGATTTTCCTACCCCTAAAAAAGAAAAAGATGACCCCTTCTTCCTATACATTACCAAGGAATAGTAATCTTTCTTTTATAGGTGAAATTAGATAGGATTTTAGATGTATACCATTCCTTGATTATATGAGACCAAAAAGAAGAAATGACAAGAAGGTTCTATATAGATAGAGAAAGAGAAGAAAATTACGATGTGGAAAACAAGACAGGAATTGTGTACAATGCCATTATACAACAATTTGGAAAAGGGATGTAGCGCAGCTTGGTAGCGCGTTTGTTTTGGGTACAAAATGTCACAGGTTCAAATCCTGTCATCCCTACCTATTACTTCTTTCTTCTTTATGGGCAGTAGCGAGGAGATCAATTAAAGTGGGTATAACTTGAATTTGTGGATACTATACGTACGTGAGACACGTTAGGAGTAGAAAAGGGTTTTCTTTTTGAATGAAAGCGCTCTTAGTTCAGTTCGGTAGAACGCGGGTCTCCAAAACCCGATGTCGTAGGTTCAAATCCTACAGAGCGTGATTCCATCTATCTTATGTCGAAGCAGAGTAAAATAACTTAACAAAACAAAGTTGAATTGCAACTCCAATTTGACCTCCTCTCTGGTCTGGAGGAGGTCAATCAAAAAAGAAATATTACTCAATCAAAGATCCAACTGATCCCCACGTCTGTATTGCAAATACGCAGTCACGAATAATCCCGCTAAAGTAATAGGAATTAGGCCTAAGACGATTCCAAATAGAAAAACTTCAATCATTTCGATTTGTTCGAGGGGATAAAAAAAAAGAGGTACGATCTATCCCTAAATAGTAGTCTAAATTATCCACGAATCTCAATGACCAAGAAAAGAATTGATAATTAGTGTGGAAAAGAGTCGTAGAATACCAGGAATCCAAAAGAAAGATTTTTCTTTTCTGACTTATTCATTCAATTCATTTCAAATAAGACGTATCTTGTTCAAGCCAATAAATAGAGCTGGGGTTATAGTTAAAGCAGCCAGTAGAAAACCGAAATAACTAGTTATAGTAAGCATGAAAGGGTTAAATTCCATTTATTTTTTTACTACACTACATATGTTGGTAAAGCACTTACCTAAGTTATGGAAAATTCAGAATTCATCGGTTATTTTAGATAATACTAAAAAACAAGATAGAGTGAGATACAGAAGTGTAAAAGAAAATCGATTCATCAGATGGGACATGAGTCTCTAATTCCTTATCAAGAGATTTGTTGTGGAATCTGTCAGTTCTTTAAAGTAATAATATTAAGAACTAGATCATCTAACCCCATTGAAAAATTAAATTGGATTTTGGGAGAATTTTTGAATATAAGATAAATAAAGAATTGAAACAGTCGAATATTCCCCTATTCCTTCTTATTTTAACTGATTGTATTCCATATGGAATAAGAGGAGAAGAAAAGCATTCCACGACCCCCCGAGCAAGGGGCCCCTTAAAAAAAGGAAAGCTCTTCCTTGAATTTACTTTATTTTTATTCCTTTTTCGAACCCCAACCAAAGTTGATTCGAAGACGAGTCACTTCAATTATCCTTTTAAGTTCTATCTTCTGTCTTTCCCTATTTCATCTCGTAAAGTTCCACGCTTGCAGTTTAGTCAAGAAAGTTAGACCTAATCCAACAAACAAGGCAAGGATTGATTACGAATCTTGATTCTTCAAAGAATGTTTTCTTTCTCTCATAACAGATTATCCACTATTCGATTTTCTATTTATTAGATATTATATTATGCTAACCAATTAAATTCCTTAAAGGGAAAGGTTGGATTCGAAGAAAACTTTTAACTAAAAAGGGATAGATTTCGCATATACTTGTCCTTATATTGTGTCAGTATGAGAATATCTTTCCTAAATTATTTATCCAAACCTATTGATCATTAACTTGGATTTTCCCAAGATCTTGGCCGCTATTCCGAATTATTCTACTAATCCGAAGCCAATGAAAATAAGCAGGACCCCAAAAAATTGGGGGTTTTCTATTGATGCCTTGAATAACATATAGCTTACCTATAGACAAGGAACAAAGAAGAGAAAAAAAGAATTCTGTTTCGGGACCAAGCAAAACTAGATTGCTGTGCCATAGGAAGGATAGCTATACTAATTTGGTATACTCAAAATACACCTTTGGTACAAAATTGACAATCTCACAAGG